CTTTATGGAAATGGCAAGTCAATTCGAGGAATTTATCACACAAGTATTCAATTAGTTCGGACTTGCTTAGTATTGAATTGGGACCAAGAACAAAATGGTTCTATAGAAGAGGTTCATGCTTCCTTTGTTGAGGTAAGGGCAAATGATCTAATTCGCGATTTCATAAGAATTGAGTTAGTCAAGTCCACTATTTCGTATACCGGAAAAAGGTATGATAGGGCAAGTTCCGGATTGATTCCCGATAATGGATTAGATTGCACCAATATCAATCCTTTTTATTCCAAGGCGAAGATTCAATCACTTAGCCAACATCAAGGAACTATTGGTATGTTGTTGAATCGAAATAAGGAATGCCAATCTTTGCTAATTTTGTCATCATCCAATTGTTCTCGAATTGGTCCATTCAATAGTTCGAAATATAACAATGTGACAAAAGAATCGGATCCCCTAATTCCAATTAGGGATTATTTAGGTCCCTTAGGCGCTATTGTACCTAAAATATCGAATTTTTATTCATCTTACCATTTAATAACTCATAATCAGATCGTGTTAAAGAAATATTTGCTACTTGACAATTTGAAACAGATTTTCCAAGTACTTCAAGTACTTAAATACTGTTTAATAGATGAAAATAGGAGGATTTATAATCCCGATCTATGCAGTAACATCGTTTTGAACCCATTCCATTTGAATTGGTGCTTTCTCCATCATGATTATTGTGAAGAGACATCGATCAAAATTAGCCTTGGACAATTTATTTGTGAAAATGTATGTCTATTTAAATACGAACCACACGTAAAAAAATCTGGTCAAATTTTAATTGTTAATGTCGACTTTTTAGTTATAAGATCGGCTAAGTCTTATTTGGCTACTCCTGGAGCAACTGTTCATGGTCATTATGGGAAAATCCTTTACGAAGGAGATACATTAGTTACATTTATATATGAAAAATCGAGATCTGGTGACATAACGCAAGGTCTTCCAAAAGTAGAACAAATCTTAGAAGTGCGTTCGATTGATTCAATATCGATGAACCTCGAAAGGAGAGTTGAAGGTTGGAACGAGCGTATACCAAGAATTCTTGGGATCCCCTGGGGGTTTTTGATTGGAGCTGAGCTAACCATAGCCCAAAGTCGTATCTCTTTGGTTAATAAGATCCAAAAGGTTTATCGATCCCAGGGGGTACAGATCCATAATAGACATATAGAGATTATTGTACGTCAAGTAACATCAAAAGTGTTGGTTTCAGAAGATGGAATGTCTAATGTTTTTTCGCCTGGAGAATTAATCGGATTGTTGCGAGCGGAACGAGCAGGGCGCGCTTTGGACGAATCAATCTGTTATCGGGCAATCTCATTGGGAATAACAAGAGCGTCTCTGAATACTCAAAGTTTCATATCCGAAGCAAGTTTTCAAGAAACCGCTCGAGTTTTAGCAAAAGCTGCTCTACGAGGTCGTATTGATTGGTTGAAAGGCCTGAAAGAGAACGTTGTTCTGGGGGGGATTATACCTGTTGGTACCGGATTCCAAAAATTTGTGCACCGTTCAAGGCAAGACAAAAACATTTATTTGGAAATCAAAAGAAAAAATCTATTCGAGTTGGAAATGAGAGATATTTTGTTACACCATAGAGAATTATTTTGTTCTTACGCGACAAATAATTTCCATGAGACAAATTTACATGAGACATCAGAACAATCATTTATGTGATTTAATGATTCCTAAGAGCGGATTCATTTTCACTTTAACTATCTTTTAACTATACTGGTCTGATTATTGATTTGGTAATAAATAAAATAAGTAATAAAAAAAAAATTATGGTTTGTGCCGTGTATCAATGGTCAATCCCCGGTAGAAGGTTCCATCGGAACAATTATTTATTTCAAGGTACCTCGTCTCTTTGTTAATAATACGAAAAAGAAAAAACAAAAAGGAAGTGTGGGAAAAAATGACAAGAAGATATTGGAACATCAATTTGGAAGAGATGATGGAAGCAGGAGTTCATTTTGGTCATGGTACTAAGAAATGGAATCCTAGAATGGCCCCTTACATTTCTGCAAAGCGTAAAGGTATTCATATTACAAATCTCGCTAGAACTGCTCGTTTTTTATCAGAAGCCTGTGATTTAGTTTTTGATGCAGCAAGTAGGGGAAAAAACTTCTTAATCGTCGGTACCAAAAATAAAGCATCGGATTCAGTAGCATCAGCTGCAATAAGGGCTCGGTCTCATTTTATTAATCAAAAATGGCTCGGTGGTATGTTAACGAATTGGTCCACTACGGAAACGAGACTTTATAAGTTCAGGGACTTAAGAGCAGAAGAAAAGATGGGGAAACTCAACCGTCTCCCCAAAAGAGATGCAGCAATGTTGAAGAGAAAATTATCTACCTTGCAAACATATCTCGGTGGGATCAAATATATGACGGGATTGCCTGATATTGTGATCATCGTTGATCAGCAAGAAGAATATACGGCTCTTCGAGAATGTGCCATTTTGGGGATTCCAACGATTTGTTTAATCGATACAAATTGTGACCCAGATCTTGCAGATATTTCGATTCCAGCCAACGATGACGCTATAGCTTCAATTCGATTGATTCTTAACAAATTAGTATCCGCAATTTGTGAAGGTCGTTCTAGCTATATAAGAAATCGTTGATTATGATTAAGATTAAGAATAATAAAATTAGTTAATGTTAATTATTGGGCAACTCCATAGATTTATTGGATCGGTTACTTTTTTTTTGAATTCAAAAAAAAGAACTGGGGATATTGATATATATTATGATGTTATGTGATTTCTTGGTATCCTAAATATATGATTAATGATTCAAGTTGGTGAGTTGAGAAAGAAATGGTTGAATCAAACTAATTCCTTTTTTGAAGTTCAATTTCTATCAGAGGACAATATGAATGTTATACCATGTTACATTAAAACACTCAGGGGGTTATACGATATATCGGGTGTAGAAGTAGGCCAACATTTCTATTGGCAAATAGGAGGTTTACAAATCCATGCCCAAGTACTTATCACTTCTTGGGTCGTAATTGCTATCTTGTTAGGTTCAGCCATCATAGCTGTTCGGAATCCACAAACCATTCCGACCGACGGTCAGAATTTCTTTGAATATGTCCTTGAATTTATTCGAGACTTGAGCAAAACCCAGATTGGAGAAGAATATGGACCTTGGGTTCCTTTTATTGGAACTATGTTCCTATTTATTTTTGTTTCTAATTGGTCAGGTGCCCTTTTACCTTGGAAAATCATACAGTTACCTCATGGGGAGTTAGCTGCGCCCACGAATGATATAAATACTACTGTTGCTTTAGCTTTACCCACGTCAGTGGCATATTTTTATGCAGGTCTTACCAAAAAAGGGTTGGGTTATTTCGAGAAATACATCAAACCAACTCCAATACTTTTACCAATTAACATCCTAGAAGATTTCACAAAACCCTTATCTCTTAGTTTTCGACTTTTCGGGAATATATTGGCTGATGAATTAGTAGTTGTTGTTCTTGTTTCTTTAGTCCCTTCAGTAGTTCCTATACCTGTCATGTTTCTTGGATTATTTACAAGTGGTATTCAAGCTCTTATTTTTGCAACGTTAGCCGCGGCTTATATAGGTGAATCCATGGAGGGTCATCATTGACTAGTTTTCGAAATAGTCTTTTTTTTTTAGCTTATCCCAATTCATGCATGGTTCAAGATAATCTGCTTGGTTGGAGAACATAATAGATATAAATACGTATGAATATATGACCTAGAGTCGTAGGAGAGAAGATGAACGATATTACGGAATTGTAAAAAAAAAAAAAAAAAGGATGGGTTGGGGAGGTCACACTAGATGTATGTAATGTCTATAAGTCCAGCCACTTTTTGTGTGGGTTTCGAGGAATGATTCTATAATCCGATTCAATATAAAATGTGGCCAGTTTACATTATGGAAGAAAGAAATGTATATGTAATATGTATATGTAATATTAGATATTCACTAGTTATATAGTCCTATCTATATATAAATAGAAGTCCTTATGCCTTACCTATATACTAACTAACTATATATATATCTAACTATATGCTATATATATGTAATATATATATAGCAATATATATAGATAGCAATATATATAGCAAAATAAATAAAAAATATATATATATATGTATTGATATACATATTGATATCGTTATATTGATATATTGATATCGTTATATTGATATATTGATATCGTTGATATCGATCATATTGATATCCATTGCATATATTGATGATTGCATATATTGATTTGATTGCAGTTTACTGCATTTAGATTAGATGGATTACAAGATAAGTCAAGTCCTTTCTTCTGTTTCATTTGTGATTGTGGATTGGATGAAAAAACAGATGAACTCAAGGATATAGAAGAGTAAAGAACGAAGGATGGAATGAAAGAATGGTTGGAAAGAAAAAAATGCAATAACTAGAGCCGTATGTATATGGATTTACAAAAACTTCATCATGGGTAGAAACAAAAAACGAGATATCGAAGTAGTTCTGACGATTCAGTAATATTATCATTAGTTTTTAGTTACTCCGACCCAATAGATCTTAATGATTAATTTTAATGATAAAATTAAGTAATAATTCATTGGTTGATTGTATCATTAACCATTTTTTTTTTTTGTGCGAGGAACTTACCATGAATCCACTGATTTCTGCCGCTTCCGTTATTGCTGCTGGATTGGCTGTAGGACTTGCTTCTATTGGACCCGGAGTTGGTCAAGGTACTGCTGCAGGCCAAGCTGTAGAGGGTATTGCGAGACAACCAGAAGCAGAGGGTAAAATACGAGGTACTTTATTGCTTAGTCTAGCTTTTATGGAAGCTTTAACAATTTACGGACTGGTTGTGGCATTAGCGCTTTTATTTGCGAATCCTTTTGTTTAATCCTAGAAATGTAAAAAAGTACCTTAGATTACATACTTATTTTACTTTTTTTCTTTATTAACTTGAAATTAAAT